AAAGAGGGATTCTAGTTGTAAGATATCTAATGAAACCGTCGCTGGAATTGAGATCTCATTCAAAGAAAAAGATATCAAATATCTGGAGTTTCTTTTTGTATATTATATGGATGATCCGATCCGCAAGGACCCTGATTGGGAATTCTTTGATCGTTTTTCTCCGAGGAAGAGGCGAAACATAATCAACTTGAATTCGGGACAGCTTTTCGAAATCTTAGTAAAAGACTGGATTTCTTATCTCATGTTTACTTTTTGTGAAAAAATACCAATTGAAGTGGAGGGTTTCTTCAAACAACAAGGGGCTGGGTCAACTATTCAATCAAATGATATTGAGCATGTTTCCCATCTCTTCTTGAAAAACAAGCGGGCTATTTCTTTGCAAAATTGTGCTCAATTTCATATGTGGCAATTCCGTCAAGATCTCTTCGTTAGTTGGGGGAAGAATCCGCACGAATCGGATTTTTTGAGTAACATGTCGAGAGAGAATTGGATTTGGTTAGACAATGTGTGGTTGGTAAACAAGGATCGGTTTTTTAGCAAGGTACAGAATGTATCATCAAATATTCAATATGATTCGACGAGATCTAGTTTCATTCAAGTAACGGATTCTAGCCAATTGAAAGGATCTTCTGATCAATCCAAGGATCATTTCGATTCCATTAGGAATGAGGATTCGAAATATCACACATTGATCAATCAAAGAGAGATTCAGCAACTAAAAGAAAGATCGATTCTTTGTTGGGATCCTTTCTTTCTTCAAACGGAACGAACAGAGATAGAATCAGAGCGATTCCCTAAAAGCCTTTCTGGATATTCCTCAATGTGCCGACTATTCATGAAACGTGAGAAGGAGATGAATAATCATCTGCTTCCGGAAAAAATCGAAGAATTTCTTTGGAATCCGGCAAGAGCCAATCGTTCTTTTTTCTCTGACAGATGGTCAGAACTTCATCTGGGTTCGAATCCTACTGAGAGGTCCACTAGAGATCAGAAATTGTTGAAGAAAGAACAAGATATTTCTTTTGTTCTTTCCAGGCGATCGGAAAAGAAAGAAATAGTTACTATATTCAAGATAATTATGTACTTACAAAATACCGTCTCAATTCATCCTATTTCATCAGATTCGGGATGTGATATGGTTCCGAAGGATGAACTGGACAGTTCCAATAAGATTTCATTCTTGAACAAAAATCCGTTTTTTAGTTTATTTCATTTATTCCATGACCGGAACAGGGGGGGATACACGTTACACCACGATTTTGAATCCGAAGAGATATTTCAAGAAATGGCAGATCTATTCACTCTATCAATAACTGAGCCGGATCTGGTGTATCATAAGAAATTTACTTTTTCTATTGATTCCTCCGGATTGGAGCAAAAACAATTCTTGAATGAGGTATTCAACTCTAGGGATGAATCGAAAAATCAATCTTTATTGGTTCTACCTCCTCTTTTTTATGAAAAGAATGAATCTTTTTATCGAAGGATCATAAAAAAATGGGTCCAGACCTCTTGCGGGAATGATTTGGAAGATCCAAAACCAAAAATAGTGGTATTTGCTAGCAACAACATAATAGAGGCAGTCAATCAATATAGATTGATCCGGAATCTGATTCAAATCCAATATAGCATCCCTGGTTCCATAAGAAATGTATTGAATCGATTCATTAAAAAGAATCGATTCGATCGCAACTTCGAATATGGAATTCAAGGGTATCAAATAGGAAATGATACTCTGAATCATAGAACTATAATGAAATACACGATCAACCAACATTTATCAAATTTGAAAAAGAGTCAGAAGAAATGGTTCGATCTTCTTATTTGGATTTCTCGAACGGAGAGATCCATGAATCGGGATCCTAATGCATATAGATACAAATGGTCCAATGGAATAAAGAATTTCCAGGAACATTTGGATCATTTCATTTCTGAGCAGAATAGCCGTTTTCAAGTAGTGTTCGATCGATTACATATTAATCAATATTCGATTGATTGGTCTGAGGTTATCAACAAAAAATATTTGTCTAAGTCACTTTGTTTCTTTTTGTCCAAGTTTCTTCTCTTTTTGTCTAACTCACTTCCTTTTTTCTTTGTGAGTTTCGGGAGTATCCCCATTCATAGGTCCGAGATCCATATCTATGAATTGAAAGGTCCGAATGATCCACTCTGTAATCAGTTGTTAGAATCAATAGGTATTAAAATCTTTCATTTGAAAAAATGGAAACCCTTATTATTGGATGACTATGATACTTCCCAAAAATCGAAATTCTTGATCAATGAAGGAATAATATCACCATTTTTGTTCAATAAGATACCAAAGTGGATGATTGACTCATTCCATACTAGAAAGAATTGCAGGAAATCTTTTGATAACACGGATTCCTATTTCTCAATGATATCCCACGATCAAAACAATTGGCTGAATCCCGTAAAACCATTTCATCGAAGTTCATTGATATCCTCTTTTTATAAAGCAAATCGACTTCGATTCTTGAATAATCGATATCACTTCTGTTTCTATTGTAACAAAAGATTTCCTTTTTATGTGGAAAAGGCCTGTATCAATAATTATGATTTTACGTATGGACAATTCCTCAATATCTTGTTCATTCGCAACAAAATATTAGATTTTTGCGGTGGTAAAAAAAAACATGCTTTTGGGGAGAGAGATACTATTTCACCAATCGAGTCACAGGTATGTAACATATTGATACCTAACGATTTTTCGCAAAGTGGCGACGAAGGGTATGACTTGTACAAATCTTTCCATTTTCCAATTCGATCCGATTCATTCGTTCGTAGAGCTATTTACTTGATCGCAGACATTTCTGGAACACCTCTAACAGAGGGACAAATAGTGAATTTTGAAAGAACTTATTGTCAACCTCTTTCAGATATGAATCTATCTGATTCAGAAGGGAAAAACTTGCATCAGTATCTCAATTTCAATTCAAACATGGGTTTGATTCACACTCCATGTTCTGATAAATATTTACCATCCGAAAAGAGGAAAAAATGGAGTCCTTGTCCAAAAAAATGCCTTGAGAAAGGGCATATGTATAGAACCTTTCAACGAGATAGTGCTTTTTCAACTCTCTCAAAATGGAATCTATTCCAAACATATATACCATGGTTCCTTACCTCAACAGGGTACAAATATCTAAATTTCATATTTTTAGATACTTTTTCAGACCTATTGCCGATACTAAGTAGCAGCCAAAAATTTGTATCTATTTTTCATGATATTATGCATAGATCAGATATATCATATCTTACCTATCGGATTTCATTGTGTCTTCCACAAGGGAATTTGATAAGTAAGATATGGAATCTGATAAGTGAGATTCCGAGTAATTGTTTCCATAATCTTTTTCTATCCGAAGAAATTATTCATCGAAAAAATGAGTCACTATTGATATCGACACATCTGAGATCGCTAAATGTTTGGGAGTTCCTCTATTCAATCCTTTTCCTTCTTCTTGTTGCTGGATGTCTCGTTCGTACACATCTTCTCTTTGTTTCTCGAGTCTATAGTGAGTTACAGACAGAGTTCGAAAAGGTCAAATCTTTGATGATTCCATCATACATGATTGAGTTGCAAAAACTTCTGGATAGGTATCCTACATCTGAACTGAATTCTTTCTGGTTAAAGAATCTCTTTCTAGTTGCTCTGGAACAATTAGGAGATTCTCTAGAAGAAATACGGGGTTTTGCTTCTGGTGGCAACATGCTATGGGGTGGTGGTCCCGCTTATGGGGTCAAATCAATACGTTTTAAGAAGAAATATTGGAATCTCATCGATCTCATAAGTATCATACCAAATCCCCTCAATCGAATCGCTTTTTCGATAAATACAAGACATATAAGTCATACAAGTAAAGCAATCTATTCCTTGATAAGAAAAATAAAAAACGTGAATGGTGATTGGATTGATGATAAAATAGAATCCTGGGTCTCGAATAGTGATTCGATTGATGATAAAGAAAGAGAATTCTTGGTTCAGTTCTCTACCTTAACGACAGAAAAAAGGATTGATCAAATTCTATTGAGTCTGACTCATAGTGATCATTTATCAAAGAATAACTCTGGTTATCAAATGATTGAACAACCCGGAGCAATTTACTTACGATACTTAGTTGACATTCATAAAAAGTATCTAATGAATTATGAGTTCAATACATCCTGTTTAGCAGAAAGACGGATATTTCTTGCTCATTATCAGACAATTATTTATTCACAAACCATGCGGGGGGCTAATAGTTTTCATTTCGCATCTCATGGAAAACCCTTTTCGCTCCGCTTAGCCCTACTCCCCCCTAGGGGTATTTTAGTGATAGGTTCTATAGGAACTGGACGATCCTATTTGGTCAAATACCTAGCGACAAACTCCTATGTTCCTTTCATTACAGTATTTCTGAACAAGTTCCTGGATAACAAGCCTAAGGGTTTTCTTATTGATGATAGTGACGATAGTGACGATAGTGACGATATTGATGATAGTGACGATATCGACCGTGACCTTAATATGGAGCTGGAGCTTCTAACTATGATGAATATGCTAACTATGGATATGATGTCGGAAATAGACCGATTTTATATCACCTTTCAATTCGAATTAGCAAAAGCAATGTCTCCTTGCATAATATGGATTCCAAACATTCATGATCTGGATGTGAATGAGTCGAATTACTTATCCCTCGGTCTATTAGTGAACTATCTCTCCAGGGATTGTGAAAGATGTTCCACTAGGAATATTCTTATTATTGCTTCGACTCATATTCCCAAAAAAGTAGATCCCGCTCTAATAGCTCCGAATAAATTAAATACATGCATTAAGATGCGAAGACTTCTTATTCCACAACAACGAAAGCACTTTTTCACTCTTTCATATACTAAGGGATTTCACTTGGAAAAGAAAATGTTCTATACTAATGGATTCGGTTCCATAACCATAACTATGGGTTCCAATGTACGAGATCTTGTAGCACTTACTAATG